GTTGATGTAGCTTAAAACTAAAGCAAGGCACTGAAAATGCCTAGATGAGTACTCCAACTCCATAAACACATAGGTTTGGTCCCAGCCTTCCTGTTAACCATCAATAAACTTACACATGCAAGCATCCGCACCCCGGTGAGAATGCCCTCCGAGTCTCCAAGACTAAGAGGAGCGGGTATCAAGCACACATCTGTAGCTCATAACACCTTGCTTAACCACACCCCCACGGGTCACAGCAGTGACAAAAATTAAGCCATAAACGAAAGTTTGACTAAGTTATATTGACCAGGGTTGGTAAATCTCGTGCCAGCCACCGCGGTCATACGATTAACCCAAGCTAACAGGAATACGGCGTAAAACGTGTTTAAGCACCATGCCAAATAGAGTTAAATTTTAATTAAACTGTAAAAAGCCGTAATTATCATAAAAATAAATGACGAAAGTAACTCTACGACAGCTGATACACTATAGCTAAGACCCAAACTGGGATTAGATACCCCACTATGCTTAGCCCTAAACACAAATGATTATAAAAACAAAATTATTCGCCAGAGTACTACCGGCAACAGCCTAAAACTCAAAGGACTTGGCGGTGCTTTACACCCTTCTAGAGGAGCCTGTTCTATAATCGATAAACCCCGATAAACCTCACCAATTCTTGCTAATACAGTCTATATACCGCCATCTTCAGCAAACCCTAAAAAGGAATAAAAGTAAGCATAATCATGACACATAAAAACGTTAGGTCAAGGTGTAACCTATGAACTGGGAAGAAATGGGCTACATTTTCTACCACAAGAAAATCACACGAAAGTTATTATGAAACTAATAACCAAAGGAGGATTTAGTAGTAAACTAAGAATAGAGTGCTTAGTTGAATTAGGCCATGAAGCACGCACACACCGCCCGTCACCCTCCTCAAGTAACTACAACGCGCCCAAATCTATTTACACGCACTAACCATATGAGAGGAGACAAGTCGTAACAAGGTAAGCATACTGGAAAGTGTGCTTGGGTAAATCAAGATATAGCTTAAATAAAGCACCTAGTTTACACCTAGAAGATTTCACACACCATGAATATCTTGAACTATTCCTAGCCCAAACCCCCATTTTCAATTAAACAATCAAAGCAAAACGAAACAAAACATTTACTCTAACTTAAAGTATAGGAGATAGAAATTCTAAACCTGGCGCTATAGAGAAAGTACCGCAAGGGAACGATGAAAGAATAAAATCAAAGTATAAAAAAGCAAAGATTACCCCTTGTACCTTTTGCATAATGAGTTAACTAGCAAAAAACTTAGCAAAACGAACTTTAGCTAAGTAACCCGAAACCAGACGAGCTACTTATGGACAGTCAATTAAGAACCAACTCATCTATGTGGCAAAATAGTGAGAAGATCTGTAAGTAGAGGTGATACGCCTAACGAGCCTGGTAATAGCTGGTTGTCCAGGAAATGAATCTTAGTTCAACTTTAAAGATGCCAAAAACACACGCAAGTCTCACTGTATCTTTAAAAGTTAGTCTAAAAAGGTACAGCCTTTTAGAAACGGATACAACCTTGACTAGAGAGTAAGATCTAACAATACCATAGTAGGCCCAAAAGCAGCCATCAATTAAGAAAGCGTTAAAGCTCAACAATTTAAATAACATTAATCCCAACAACAAATAGCTAACTCCTAACCCTAATACTGGACTACTCTATTATTAAATAGAAGCAATAATGTTAGCATGAGTAACAAGAAACATTTTCTCCTTGCATAAGCCTAAGTCAGTGTCTGATAATACCCTGACCATTAACAGTAAATAAAAACAATCCAACAATAAATAATTTATTAATTACACTGTTGACCCAACACAGGAATGCACTTAAGGAAAGATTAAAAGAAGTAAAAGGAATTCGGCAAACACAAACCCCGCCTGTTTACCAAAAACATCACCTCCAGCATCTCCAGTATTGGAGGCACTGCCTGCCCAGTGACAAACGTTAAACGGCCGCGGTATCCTGACCGTGCAAAGGTAGCATAATCATTTGTTCTCTAAATAGGGACTTGTATGAACGGCCACACGAGGGTTTTACTGTCTCTTACTTCCAATCAGTGAAATTGACCTTCCCGTGAAGAGGCGGGAATAGACAAATAAGACGAGAAGACCCTATGGAGCTTTAACTAATTAGTCCAAAGAAAACAAACTTAACCACCAAGGGACAACAACATCCTCCGTGGACTAACAGCTTTGGTTGGGGTGACCTCGGAGAATAAAAAATCCTCCGAGCGATTTTAAAGACCAGACCCACAAGTCAAATCGAACTATCGCTCATTGATCCAAAAACTTGATCAACGGAACAAGTTACCCTAGGGATAACAGCGCAATCCTATTCAAGAGTCCATATCGACAATAGGGTTTACGACCTCGATGTTGGATCAGGACACCCCGATGGTGCAACCGCTATCAAAGGTTCGTTTGTTCAACGATTAAAGTCCTACGTGATCTGAGTTCAGACCGGAGTAATCCAGGTCGGTTTCTATCTATTACGAATTTCTCCCAGTACGAAAGGACAAGAGAAATAAGGCCAACTTCAAACAAGCGCCTTAAATAAACTAATGATATCATCTCAATTAAATCAACAAACAAAACCCGCCCTAGAAAAGGGCCTAGTTAAGGTGGCAGAGCCCGGTAATTGCGTAAAACTTAAACCTTTATACTCAGAGATTCAAATCCTCTCCTTAACAAAATGTTTATAGTTAACATCCTAACACTAATTATTCCCATCCTCCTAGCCGTAGCATTCCTAACATTAGTTGAACGAAAAGTCCTAGGCTACATGCAATTTCGAAAAGGTCCTAACGTTGTAGGCCCATACGGCCTGCTTCAACCCATTGCTGATGCAATCAAACTTTTCATTAAAGAACCACTACGACCAGCCACATCCTCCATCTCAATATTCATCTTAGCACCTATCCTAGCCCTAAGCCTTGCCCTAACCATATGAATTCCCCTGCCCATACCCTACCCCCTCATTAATATAAACTTAGGCGTCCTTTTTATACTAGCCATATCAAGCCTAGCCGTGTACTCAATCCTTTGATCTGGCTGGGCCTCCAACTCAAAATACGCACTTATCGGAGCCCTACGAGCAGTAGCACAAACAATCTCATACGAAGTAACCCTAGCAATCATTTTACTATCAGTCCTTCTGATAAACGGATCCTTCACCCTCTCTACATTAATCATCACACAAGAACAAGTATGATTAATTTTCCCGGCATGGCCTCTAGCGATAATATGATTTATCTCCACACTAGCAGAAACAAACCGAGCACCATTTGACCTCACCGAGGGAGAATCAGAACTAGTCTCAGGCTTCAACGTAGAATATGCAGCAGGACCATTCGCCCTATTCTTCATGGCGGAATATGCAAATATTATCATAATAAACATCTTCACAACAACCCTCTTCCTAGGAGCATTTCATAACCCATACATACCAGAACTTTACACAGTCAACTTCACCGTCAAATCACTATTACTAACAATCACTTTTCTATGAATTCGAGCATCCTACCCTCGATTCCGCTACGACCAACTAATACACCTACTATGAAAAAACTTCCTACCCCTAACACTGGCCTTATGCATGTGACATGTATCCCTACCCATTCTCCTATCAAGCATTCCCCCACAAACATAAGAAATATGTCTGACAAAAGAGTTACTTTGATAGAGTAAATAATAGAGGTTCAAGCCCTCTTATTTCTAGAACTATAGGAATTGAACCTACTCCTAAGAACCCAAAACTCTTCGTGCTCCCAATTACACCAAATCCTAATAGTAAGGTCAGCTAATTAAGCTATCGGGCCCATACCCCGAAAATGTTGGTTTATATCCTTCCCGTACTAATAAATCCAATCATCTTCCTTATCATCCTACTAACCGTTATACTTGGAACCATCATTGTTATAATCAGCTCCCACTGACTACTTATCTGAATTGGATTTGAAATAAATATACTCGCTATCATTCCCATTATAATAAAAAAACACAACCCACGAGCCACAGAAGCATCAACCAAATATTTTCTAACCCAATCGACAGCCTCAATACTACTAATAATAGCAGTCATCATTAACCTAATATTCTCAGGCCAATGAACCGTAATAAAATTATCCAACCCGATAGCATCCATACTCATAACGATGGCCCTAACCATAAAACTAGGAATAGCCCCATTCCACTTCTGAGTCCCTGAAGTAACACAAGGTATCCCCCTATCCTCCGGCCTAATCCTACTCACATGACAAAAACTAGCACCTATATCCGTACTATATCAAATCTCCCCATCCATTAACCTAGACCTGATTCTAACCCTATCAATACTATCAATTATAATCGGAGGCTGAGGGGGACTAAACCAAACCCAACTACGAAAAATCATAGCCTATTCATCAATTGCCCACATAGGCTGAATAACAGCAGTCCTACTATACAACCCTACCATAACATTACTAAACCTGATCATCTACATTATTATAACTTCCACCATGTTCACCCTATTCATAGCTAACTCAACCACAACTACCCTATCATTATCACACACATGAAACAAAATGCCCGTCATAACAGTTCTAATCCTTGTTACCCTCCTATCAATAGGAGGACTCCCCCCACTATCAGGATTTATACCAAAATGAATAATTATTCAAGAAATAACAAAAAATGATAGTATTATCTTACCCACCCTCATAGCAATCACAGCACTACTAAACCTATACTTCTACATACGACTCACATACTCCACTGCACTTACAATATTTCCCTCCACAAATAACATAAAAATGAAGTGACAATTCTCCACCACAAAACAAATAACCCTCTTACCCACAATAGTCGTACTATCTACTATACTGCTACCACTAACCCCAATCCTATCAGTCCTAGAATAGGAATTTAGGTTAAACAGACCAAGAGCCTTCAAAGCCCTAAGCAAGTATAAATTACTTAATTCCTGATAAGGACTGCAAGATCATATCTTACATCAATTGAATGCAAATCAACCACTTTAATTAAGCTAAGTCCTCCCTAGATTGGTGGGCTCCACCCCCACGAAAATTTAGTTAACAGCTAAATACCCTAAACAACTGGCTTCAATCTACTTCTCCCGCCGCGAGAAAAAAAAGGCGGGAGAAGCCCCGGCAGAATTGAAGCTGCTTCTTTGAATTTGCAATTCAATATGTTAATTCACCACAAGGCCTGGTAAAAAGAGGGATCTCACCTCTGTCCTTAGATTTACAGTCTAATGCTTCACTCAGCCATCTTACCCATGTTCATCAACCGCTGACTATTCTCAACCAATCACAAAGACATTGGTACCCTATATCTCCTGTTCGGTGCTTGAGCTGGCATAGTAGGAACCGCTCTAAGCTTATTAATCCGCGCTGAATTAGGTCAACCTGGGACCTTACTCGGAGATGACCAAATTTACAACGTAATTGTAACCGCACATGCATTTGTAATAATTTTCTTCATGGTAATACCTATTATAATTGGAGGCTTCGGCAACTGACTAGTCCCTCTGATAATCGGTGCCCCAGATATAGCGTTTCCCCGAATAAATAACATAAGTTTCTGACTTCTCCCTCCCTCCTTCTTACTACTCCTGGCATCTTCTATAGTTGAAGCTGGAGCAGGAACTGGCTGAACCGTATATCCCCCTCTAGCAGGTAACCTAGCCCATGCAGGAGCCTCAGTAGACCTGACTATCTTCTCTTTACACCTAGCGGGTATCTCTTCAATTTTAGGGGCTATCAATTTTATTACTACAATTATTAATATGAAGCCCCCTGCAATGTCTCAGTACCAGACTCCCTTATTTGTATGATCAGTACTAATCACTGCCGTGTTATTACTTCTCTCCCTCCCTGTATTAGCAGCTGGTATTACAATGCTACTAACTGACCGAAATCTGAACACAACCTTCTTCGACCCAGCAGGAGGTGGGGACCCTATCCTATATCAACACCTATTCTGATTCTTCGGGCACCCCGAAGTGTATATTCTTATTCTACCCGGATTTGGGATAATCTCTCACATCGTGACCTATTACTCAGGAAAAAAAGAACCATTCGGATACATAGGAATAGTATGAGCTATAATATCAATTGGATTTCTAGGGTTTATTGTATGAGCCCACCATATATTTACAGTAGGTATAGACGTCGACACACGAGCCTACTTTACATCAGCCACCATAATTATTGCTATCCCTACTGGAGTAAAAGTCTTCAGCTGACTAGCTACACTTCACGGAGGTAATATCAAATGATCCCCTGCTATAATATGGGCCCTGGGCTTCATCTTCCTTTTCACAGTTGGAGGCCTAACAGGAATTGTTCTAGCTAACTCTTCTCTCGATATTGTTCTTCATGACACATATTATGTAGTCGCACATTTCCACTATGTACTGTCAATAGGAGCTGTGTTCGCTATTATAGGAGGATTCGTACATTGATTCCCACTATTCTCAGGCTACACCCTTAATACTACATGAGCCAAAATCCATTTTGTAATCATATTTGTAGGTGTAAACATAACTTTCTTCCCACAACATTTCTTAGGACTGTCTGGCATACCACGACGATACTCCGACTACCCAGACGCATACACAATATGAAATACTATTTCATCTATGGGCTCATTCATCTCACTAACAGCGGTCATACTAATAATTTTTATCATCTGAGAAGCATTCGCATCTAAACGAGAAGTTCTAACCGTGGACCTAACCACAACAAACTTAGAATGACTAAACGGATGCCCTCCACCATACCACACATTCGAGGAACCCACATATGTTAACCTAAAATAAGAAAGGAAGGAATCGAACCCCCTATTATTGGTTTCAAGCCAACACCATAACCACTATGACTCTCTCAATTAATGAGACGTTAGTAAAACATTACGTAATCTTGTCAAGATTAAATTACAGGTGGAAATCCCGTACATCTCATATGGCATACCCCATACAACTAGGATTTCAAGACGCAACATCACCTATTATAGAAGAATTACTGCACTTTCATGATCACACACTAATAATTGTATTCCTAATTAGCTCCCTAGTACTTTATATCATCTCACTAATACTAACAACGAAATTAACACATACTAGTACGATAGACGCGCAAGAAGTAGAAACAATCTGAACCATTCTCCCAGCCATTATCCTAATCCTAATTGCCCTTCCATCTCTACGAATCCTATACATAATGGACGAAATCAATAACCCATCCCTCACAGTGAAAACTATGGGGCATCAATGATACTGAAGCTATGAATATACTGACTATGAAGATCTGAGCTTCGATTCCTACATAATCCCAACATCAGAATTAAAGCCAGGGGAATTACGACTACTAGAAGTAGACAACCGAGTCGTACTGCCCATAGAAATAACAATTCGGATACTAATTTCCTCTGAAGACGTATTACACTCATGAGCGGTACCCTCCCTAGGACTGAAAACAGACGCAATCCCAGGTCGTCTAAATCAAACAACCCTAATGTCAACCCGACCAGGCCTATATTATGGCCAATGTTCAGAAATCTGCGGATCAAATCACAGTTTTATACCAATTGTCCTCGAACTAGTTCCACTAAAGTATTTTGAAAAATGATCTGCATCTATATTATAAGACCATCAAGAAGCTATGTCAGCGTTAACCTTTTAAGTTAAAGACTGAGAGCACAATACTCTCCTTGATGATATGCCACAACTAGACACATCAACGTGACTTACAATAATTTTATCAATATTTCTAGTTCTTTTCATTATTTTCCAACTAAAAATCTCAAAGCACAACTTTTACCTCAGCCCAGAACTAGTATTAATAAAAACGTCAAAACAAAACACCCCCTGAGAAACAAAATGAACGAAAATCTATTTGCCTCTTTCATTACCCCTATAATACTAGGCCTACCCCTCGTTACTCTTATTGTCCTATTTCCCAGCCTACTATTCCCAACATCAAATCGATTAATTAACAATCGCCTCATTTCCCTTCAACAATGACTGCTCCAACTCATCTCAAAACAAATAATAAGTATCCATAACCCTAAGGGACAGACATGAGCACTAATACTAATATCCCTAATTTTATTTATTGGCTCAACAAACCTACTAGGGCTACTACCCCACTCATTCACACCAACCACACAACTATCAATAAATCTAGGTATGGCCATTCCTCTATGAGCTGGAGCTGTTGTCACAGGCTTCCGTAATAAAACTAAAGCATCACTCGCCCATTTTCTGCCACAAGGTACACCAACCCCATTAATCCCAATACTAGTGATTATTGAAACTATTAGCCTCTTCATCCAACCAGTAGCCCTTGCTGTTCGACTGACAGCCAATATCACAGCAGGACACCTATTAATCCACCTAATCGGAGGAGCCACACTTGCGCTAATAAGCATTAGCACCACAACAGCTCTTATTACATTTATTATTCTAGTCCTACTAACAGTTCTCGAATTCGCAGTAGCCTTAATCCAAGCTTATGTATTCACCCTCCTAGTCAGCCTATATCTGCACGACAACACATAATGACACACCAAACCCATGCCTACCATATAGTAAATCCAAGCCCTTGGCCCCTCACAGGAGCACTATCCGCCCTCTTAATAACATCAGGCCTAATTATATGATTCCACTTCAACTCAACGGCCCTACTAATGCTCGGCTTGACAACAAACATACTTACAATATATCAATGATGACGAGACATTGTCCGAGAAAGTACCTTTCAAGGACACCACACCCCAACCGTCCAAAAAGGCCTTCGCTACGGTATAATTCTCTTTATTATCTCCGAAGTCTTATTCTTTACCGGATTTTTCTGAGCATTCTATCACTCAAGCCTCGCCCCCACTCCCGAACTAGGAGGCTGCTGACCACCAACAGGTATTCACCCACTCAATCCCCTAGAAGTTCCGCTACTTAATACCTCTGTCCTCCTAGCCTCAGGGGTATCAATCACCTGAGCCCATCACAGTCTCATAGAGGGAAATCGCAACCACATACTACAAGCCCTATTTATTACTATCGCACTAGGTGTTTACTTCACACTACTACAAGCCTCAGAATACTACGAAGCACCCTTTACTATTTCAGATGGGGTCTATGGCTCGACTTTTTTTGTAGCCACAGGTTTCCACGGCCTCCATGTTATTATTGGATCTACTTTCCTAATCGTCTGCTTCTTCCGCCAATTAAAATTCCACTTTACCTCTAACCACCATTTTGGTTTTGAAGCCGCCGCCTGATACTGACATTTCGTAGACGTAGTATGACTTTTCCTTTATGTTTCTATCTACTGATGAGGCTCATATTCTTTTAGTATCAATCAGTACAACTGACTTCCAATCAGTTAGTTTCGGTCTAACCCGAAAAAGAATAATAAACTTGATACTAGCCCTCCTAACCAACCTTGCCCTGGCCACACTACTCGTTATCATCGCATTTTGACTCCCCCAATTAAACGCATACTCAGAAAAAACAAGTCCCTATGAATGCGGATTCGACCCCATAGGATCAGCCCGCCTCCCTTTCTCCATAAAATTTTTTCTAGTAGCCATCACATTTCTCCTATTTGACCTAGAAATCGCGCTACTTTTACCCCTACCATGAGCCTCACAAACAACTAACCTAAACACAATACTCACCATAGCTCTTTTCCTAATCCTCCTACTAGCCGTAAGCCTGGCCTACGAATGAACCCAAAAAGGACTAGAATGGACCGAATATGGTATTTAGTTTAAAACAAAATAAATGATTTCGACTCATTAGATTATGATCAAACTCATAATTACCAAATGTCCCTCGTATTTATAAACATTATGCTAGCTTTCACAGTATCCCTCACAGGATTATTAATATATCGATCCCACCTAATATCATCCCTACTATGTCTAGAAGGAATAATACTATCCCTATTCGTCATAGCCACTCTAACAATCCTAAACTCACATTTTACCCTAGCCAGCATAATACCCATCATCTTACTGGTCTTCGCAGCTTGCGAAGCAGCACTAGGCTTATCTCTACTAGTAATAGTATCCAACACATACGGTACCGACTACGTACAAAATCTTAATTTATTACAATGCTAAAATATATTATCCCCACAATAATACTTATACCCCTAACTTGATTATCGAAAAATAACATAATCTGAATTAATTCCACAATACATAGCCTGCTAATTAGTCTCACAAGCCTACTTCTCATGAACCAATTTGGTGATAACAGTCTTAACTTCTCACTAATCTTCTTCTCCGATTCTTTATCCACACCACTATTAATCCTAACCATATGACTCCTCCCCCTAATACTAATAGCTAGCCAAAATCACCTATCAAAAGAAAACCTAGCCCGAAAAAAACTATTCATCACGATACTAATTCTACTACAACTATTCCTGATCATAACATTTACCGCAACAGAACTAATTCTTTTTTATGTCCTTTTTGAAGCAACACTAGTCCCAACACTTATTATCATTACCCGATGGGGAAACCAAACAGAACGCCTGAACGCAGGCCTTTACTTCCTATTTTACACGTTAGTAGGATCCTTACCCCTACTGGTCGCACTCATCCACATTCAAAATACAACAGGATCCCTAAATTTCCTAGTCCTCCAATACTGGGCACAACCAATACCCAACTCCTGATCCAATGTCTTCATATGACTAGCATGCATAATAGCCTTTATAGTAAAAATACCGCTGTATGGCCTCCACCTCTGACTACCCAAAGCCCACGTAGAAGCCCCCATCGCAGGCTCTATAGTTCTTGCAGCAATCTTACTAAAACTAGGGGGATACGGCATGCTACGAATTACATTACTCCTAAATCCAGTAACCGACTTCATAGCATACCCATTCATCATACTATCCTTATGGGGCATAATTATGACCAGCTCAATCTGCCTACGCCAAACGGACTTAAAATCCCTCATCGCATACTCCTCCGTCAGCCATATAGCACTTGTCATCGTAGCTATCCTTATCCAAACACCCTGAAGCTATATAGGAGCCACAGCCCTAATAATCGCCCACGGCCTCACATCCTCTATACTCTTCTGCCTAGCAAACTCCAACTACGAACGAATCCATAGCCGAACAATAATTCTAGCCCGCGGCCTACAAACACTTCTCCCATTAATAGCCACCTGATGACTCCTAGCGAGCTTAACTAACCTAGCCCTACCCCCAACAATTAACCTAATCGGAGAACTATTTGTAGTTATATCAACATTCTCTTGATCTAACATTACAATTATTCTAATGGGGTTAAATATAGTAATTACCGCCCTATACTCCCTCTACATGCTAATCACAACACAACGAGGTAAATATGCCCACCACATCAACAACATCTCACCTTCTTTTACACGAGAAAATGCACTCATGTCACTGCATATCTTACCCTTACTACTCCTATCCCTAAACCCAAAAATTATCCTAGGACCCCTGTACTGTAAATATAGTTTAAGAAAAAACATTAGATTGTGAATCTAATAACAGAAGCTGCCATCTTCTTATTTACCGAAAAAGTATACAAGAACTGCTAACTCTATGTCCCCATGCCTAACAACATGGCTTTTTCAAACTTTTAAAGGATAGTAGTTATCCATTGGTCTTAGGAACCAAAAAATTGGTGCAACTCCAAATAAAAGTAATAAACATATTCTCCTCCTTCACATTAATAACCCTACTCCTACTAACTATTCCTATCATAATAACAAGTTCCCCCACCTATAAAACCTCTAACTACCCACTCTACGTAAAAACAACTATCTCATATGCCTTTCTTATTAGCATAATCCCTACAATAATATTTATTTACACAGGACAGGAAGCAATTATCTCAAACTGACACTGACTGACAATACAAACCCTCAAACTATCCCTCAGCTTCAAAATAGATTATTTCTCAATAATATTCGTCCCAGTAGCACTATTCGTAACATGGTCTATTATAGAATTCTCAATATGATACATACACTCAGACCCCAACATCAATCAATTCTTTAAATATCTACTCCTATTCCTCATTACAATACTCATTCTTGTCACCGCAAATAACCTATTTCAACTGTTCATTGGCTGAGAAGGAGTTGGAATCATATCATTCCTGCTCATTGGGTGATGACACGGACGGGCAGACGCAAACACGGCAGCCCTACAAGCAATTCTATACAACCGTATCGGCGATATTGGATTCATCCTAGCAATGGCATGATTCCTAGCCAATCTCAACACTTGGGACCTTCAACAAATCTTTATACTAGACCCGAACAACACCAACCTACCCCTAATAGGCCTAATCCTAGCCGCAACTGGAAAATCCGCACAATTCGGTCTACACCCATGACTACCCTCTGCAATAGAAGGCCCAACCCCTGTCTCAGCACTACTCCATTCAAGCACAATGGTCGTGGCGGGCATTTTCCTCCTAATCCGCTTCTACCCACTAACAGAAAACAACAAATTTGCCCAGTCCATTATATTATGCCTAGGGGCTATTACCACATTATTTACAGCAATATGTGCCCTCACCCAAAATGACATTAAAAAAATTATTGCTTTCTCTACATCAAGTCAACTAGGCCTTATAATAGTTACAATCGGCATCAACCAACCCTACCTAGCATTTCTTCACATCTGCACCCATGCCTTCTTTAAGGCCATACTATTTATATGCTCCGGCTCTATTATCCACAGCCTGAATGACGAACAAGACATTCGAAAGATAGGAGGATTATTCAAAACAATACCATTCACTACAACAGCCCTAATCATCGGCAGTCTCGCACTAACAGGAATACCCTTCCTTACCGGATTCTACTCCAAAGACTTAATTATTGAATCCGCCAACACGTCATATACCAACGCCTGAGCCCTTTTAATAACACTAATCGCCACCTCCTTCACAGCAATCTACAGCACCCGAATTATTTTCTTCGCACTCTTGGGGCAACCCCGATTCCCAACCCTTATTATCATCAACGAAAATAACCCCTTTCTAATTAACTCCATCAAACGTCTACTAATCGGAAGTCTTTTCGCAGGATTCATTATCTCCAACAACATTCCTCCAACAACAATCCCTCAAATAACTATGCCCTACTACCTAAAAATAACAGCCCTGGCAGTCACAATCCTAGGCTTTATCCTAGCACTAGAAGTCAGTAACATAACCCACAACCTAAAATTCAATTACCCATCTAACACCTTTAAATTCTCCAACCTCCTAGGGTATTATCCTATAATTATACACCGCCTAGCTCCTTATTTAAACCTAACAATAAGCCAAAAATCAGCATCCTCCCTCCTAGATCTTATCTGACTAGAAAATGTCCTACCAAAAACCACCTCACTAATTCAAATAAAAATATCTACCATAATCACTAGCCAAAAAGGCCTGATTAAATTGTATTTTCTCTCTTTTCTAATCACAATCCTCATCAGCACGATCCTATTTAATTTCCACGAGTAACCTCCATAATAACCACAACACCAATCAACAAGGACCAACCAGTCACAATAACCAACCAAGTACCGTAACTATACAAAGCCGCAATCCCCATAGCCTCCTCACTAAAGAACCCAGAATCCCCCGTGTCATAAATCACCCAATCCCCTAGACCATTAAACTCAAATACAACCTTTACTTCTTCATCCTTCAACACATAGTAAACCATTAAAAATTCTATCAACAAACCAGTAACAAATGCCCCTAAAACAACCTTATTAGACACTCAAATCTCGGGATATTGCTCAGTAGCTATAGCCGTTGTATAACCAAATACCACCATTATACCCCCCAAATAAATTAAGAAAACTATCAAACCTAAAAAAGACCCACCAAAATTCAACACAATCCCACAACCAACCCCGCCACTCACAATTAAACCCAACCCCCCGTAAATAGGTGAAGGCTTTGAAGAAAACCCTACAAAACCAATCACAAAAATAATACTTAAAATAAACACAATGTATGTTATCATTATTCTTGCATGGAATCTAACCACGACTAATGATATGAAAAACCATCGTTGTCATTCAACTACAAGAACACTAATGACCAACATTCGAAAAACTCACCCACTATTAAAAATTGTAAACAACGCATTCATTGACCTCCCAGCCCCATCAAACATCTCATCATGATGAAACTTTGGCTCCCTCCTAGGCATCTGCCTAATCCTACAAATTTTAACAGGCCTATTTCTAGCAATACACTACACAGCCGACACAACAACAGCATTCTCCTCCGTCACCCACATCTGCCGAGACGTAAATTACGGCTGAATCATCCGATACATACACGCGAACGGAGCATCTATATTCTTCATCTGCCTGTTCATGCACGTGGGACGAGGCCTCTACTATGGATCTTACACTTACATAGAAACATGAAACATTGGAGTAATCCTCCTATTCGCAACAATAGCCACAGCATTTATGGGCTATGTCCTCCCATGAGGACAAATATCATTCTGAGGAGCCACAGTCATTACTAACCTCCTCTCAGCAATCCCATATATCGGCACAAACTTAGTTGAGTGAATCTGAGGGGGCTTTTCAGTAGACAAAGCAACCCTCACTCGATTTTTCGCCTTCCACTTTATCTTCCCATTTATCATCGCAGCCCTTGCCATAGTCCACCTACTATTCCTCCACGAAACAGGATCTAATAACCCCACAGGAATCTCATCAGACACAGACAAAATCCCATTCCACCCCTACTATACCATTAAAGACATCCTAGGTGCCCTACTACTCGTCCTAGCCTTAATGACTCTAGTATTATTCTCACCCGACTTGCTTGGAGATCCAGACAACTATACCCCAGCAAACCCACTCAACACACCCCCTCACATCAAGCCTGAGTGGTATTTCCTATTTGCATACGCAATCTTACGATCAATTCCAAACAAACTAGGAGGAGTCCTAGCCCTAGTCCTCTCAATCCTAATTCTAGTCCTCATACCATTACTTCACACTTCCAAACAACGAAGCATAATGTTTCGACCAATCAGCCAATGCTTATTCTGAATCCTAGTAGCAGACCTGCTAACACTCACATGAATTGGAGGACAACCAGTGGAGCACCCGTACATCATCATCGGACAACTAGCATCTATTATATACTTCCTTCTTATTCTAGTACTAATACCAATGGCCAGCACCATCGAAAATAACCTCCTAAAGTGAAGACAGGTCTTTGTAGTACATTAAATACACTGGTCTTGTAAACCAGAAAAGGAGAACAACCAACCTCCCTAAGACTCAAGGAAGAGACTAGAGCCCCACTATCAACACCCAAAGCTGAAGTTCTATTTAAACTATTCCCTGAAGCTATCAGTATACCCCCGCAAACATCAAGAGCCTCCCCAGTATCAAATTTACCAAAAATTCCAAAAGCATAATACGAATTTTACACTTTGTAGCCCCACACGATAGTACGCATTAAATAACATGTTCTTGAGTACATGCATGCTATATAACACTACCCTGGTTGGGAGTACATGAAATTAATGTTATACAGACATACTATGTATATAGTACATTACATGATTATCCCCATGCATATAAGCAAGCACAACGGGATTAATGTAACGAAAACATGTATGTATATAGTACATTACTTGGTTTAGTCCATGCGTATAAGCAAGTACATACTTTCATTGAAAGTACATAGTACATATAGTTGTTCATCGTACATAGTACATTTAAATCAAATCTGTCCTTGTCAACATGCATATCCCGTCCCTTAGATCACGAGCTTAACGACCATGCCGCGTGAAACCATCAACCCGCTTGGCAGGGATCCCTCTTCTCGCTCCGGGCCCATCAATTGTGGGGGTAGCTATTTAATGAACTTTATCAGACATCTGGTTCTTTCTTCAGGGCCATCTCACCTAAAATCGCCCACTCTTTCCTCTTAAATAAGACATCTCGATGGACTGGTGACTAATCAGCCCATGCTCACACATAACTGTGCTGTCATACATTTGGTATTTTTTAATTTTTGGGGATGCTTGGACTCAGCTATGGCCGTCTGAGGCCCTGACCCGGAGCATAAATTGTAGCTGGACTTAACTGCATCTTGAGCATCACCATAATGGTAGGCACGAGCATCATAATTAATGGTCGCAGGACATAAAATATTACACCCCGGATTATCCACTCACTATGACCCTCCCCCTGCCACCACCCTCCCCCTATATACCTCCCACCATTTTTAACACGCTTCCCCCTAGATACTTATTTAAATTTATCCCATTTTCAATACTTAAACTGGCACTCCAACCAAAGCAAGTATATAAGTGCCTGGGTCTTCCTCATGACCAATG